ATATGTTATTCAAGGCATCAATAGAAAACCCCCAATTTTTTGGGGTCCTGCTTATTTTCATTGGCTTCGGATTAGTAGAATAATTCGGAATAGCGGCCAAGATCTTGGGAAAATCCAAGTTAATGATCAATAGGTTTGGATAAATAATTTAGGAAAGATATTCTCATACTGACACAATATAAGGACAAGTATATGCGAAATCTATCCCTTTTTAGTTAAAAGTTTTCTTCGAATCCAACCTTTCCCTTTAAGGAATTTAATTGGTTAGCATAATATAATATCTAATAAATAGAAAATCGAATAGTGGATAATCTGTTATGAGAGAAAGAAAACATTCTTTGAAGAATCAAGATTCGTAATCAATCCTTGCCTTGTTTGTTGGATTAGGTCTAACTTTCTTGACTAAACTGCAAGCGTGGAACTTTACGAGATGAAATAGGGAAAGACAGAAGATAGAACTTAAAAGGATAATTGAAGTGACTCGTCTTCGAATCAACTTTGGTTGGGGTTCGAAAAAGGAATAAAAATAAAGTAAATTCAAGGAAGAGCTTTCCTTTTTTTAAGGGGCCCCTTGCTCGGGGGGTCGTGGAATGCTTTTCTTCTCCTCTTATTCCATATGGAATACAATCAGTTAAAATAAGAAGGAATAGGGGAATATTCGACTGTTTCAATTCTTTATTTATCTTATATTCCAAAATTCTCCCGAAAATCCAATTTAATTTTTCAATGGGGTTAGATGATCTAGTTCTTAATATTATTACTTTAAAGAACTGACAGATTCCACAACAAATCTCTTGATTCGGAATTAGAGACTCATGTCCCATCTGATGAATCGATTTTCTTTTACACTTCTGTATCTCACTCTATCTTGTTTTTTAGTATTATCTAAAATAACCGATGAATTATGAATTTTCCATAACTTAGGTAAGTGCTTTACCAACATATGTAGTGTAGTAAAAAAATAAATGGAATTTAACCCTTTCATGCTTACTATAACTAGTTATTTCGGTTTTCTACTGGCTGCTTTAACTATAACCCCAGCTCTATTTATTGGCTTGAACAAGATACGTCTTATTTGAAATGAATTGAATGAATAAGTCAGAAAATAAAAATCTTTCTTTTGGATTCCTGGTATTCTACGACTCTTTTCCACACTAATTATCAATTCTTTTCTTGGTCATTGAGATTCGTGGATAATTTAGACTACTATTTAGGGATAGATCGTACCTCTTTTTTTTTATCCCCTCGAACAAATCGAAATGATTGAAGTTTTTCTATTTGGAATCGTCTTAGGCCTAATTCCTATTACTTTAGCGGGATTATTCGTGACTGCGTATTTGCAATACAGACGTGGGGATCAGTTGGATCTTTGATTGAGTAATATTTCTTTTTTGATTGACCTCCTCCAGACCAGAGAGGAGGTCAAATTGGAGTTGCAATTCAACTTTGTTTTGTTAAGTTATTTTACTCTGCTTCGACATAAGATAGATGGAATCACGCTCTGTAGGATTTGAACCTACGACATCGGGTTTTGGAGACCCGCGTTCTACCGAACTGAACTAAGAGCGCTTTCATTCAAAAAGAAAACCCTTTTCTACTCCTAACGTGTCTCACGTACGTATAGTATCCACAAATTCAAGTTATACCCACTTTAATTGATCTCCTCGCTACTGCCCATAAAGAAGAAAGAAGTAATAGGTAGGGATGACAGGATTTGAACCTGTGACATTTTGTACCCAAAACAAACGCGCTACCAAGCTGCGCTACATCCCTTTTCCAAATTGTTGTATAATGGCATTGTACACAATTCCTGTCTTGTTTTCCACATCGTAATTTTCTTCTCTTTCTCTATCTATATAGAACCTTCTTGTCATTTCTTCTTTTTGGTCTCATATAATCAAGGAATGGTATACATCTAAAATCCTATCTAATTTCACCTATAAAAGAAAGATTACTATTCCTTGGTAATGTATAGGAAGAAGGGGTCATCTTTTTCTTTTTTAGGGGTAGGAAAATCTCGTCTATACCGTTCATTCGTTCATTCTATATATAGAATATTGATTTTGTTTTTTTAGTTAGGAATTTCGCCTAAACAAAAGAAATACAAATGATCTTGGGCAAGAGTATCTGATCATATATGTATTCCAATAAGGAAGGAGGATTTTCAATGCGGGATATAAAAACATATCTCTCTGTAGCGCCCGTGCTAAGTACTCTATGGTTTGGGGCTTTAGCAGGTTTATTGATAGAAATTAATCGTTTATTCCCAGATGCTTTGTCATTCCCTTTTTTTTAATTCTAGTTATTGCTATGCGAGGAATTCTTCGTGACATGACGCAAATTTTCCCTTTTTCAATCCTTTTTTTTTTAGTATAGGAAGGAAAAAGAAAGAAAAGATGGATTGGGTTGAACCTCAGAGTCATGAAAAATTCGGCAAATCCCATTTTGGAAAACAGAAATTCAATCAAAAGCGGTATCCAAGCTAAGTCAGGCCTCAGAAATCAGAGCATAGAAAGAGGCTGGGCTGGCTACTTAAATGAAAGGATTTCGAAGCAAAATCCTTGCTAATTCGACAAGGATTGTATTCTTTAATTATTTCTCTATTTTTTATTACTTAATTTAAGAATTTTAAAAATTTTTTATTCGAATGGATTTTATTCTTCTTCTTGGGATTCAAAATAGAAGAATAACAGAATAAGTAGAAGAATTAAGTTAAGTCAATCCAAAAAAGAAAGGAGGTTCATGGCCAAGGGGAAAGGTGTTAGAATCAGAGTTATTTTGGAATGTATCAGTTGTGTTCGAAAAGGTGCCAATGAGGAATCGACGGGGATTTCTAGATATAGTACTCAAAAGAATCGCCACAATACACCCGGACAATTAGAATTAAAAAAATTTTGTCGTTATTGTCGCAAGCATACGACTCATGACGAAATAAAAAAATAGGAGCATCGTGTGTTCGATCTTTCTAAAGAACAGATTTAATATATAGAACATAGATAGAATACAAAATACAAATCAATTCATTTGATTTCAGGTAGATATTATTTCATATGTATAGAGGGTATTCATATACTATATATGAATCAAATAATAATATGAATCAAATAATATATGGACCAAAGAAAGACTACTTCTTCTGGATCCAAAATTAATAAAATAAAGAAATCCATTTTTTTTTTTTTCAAATTTTAAAATAAAGAATAAATCATGTATACATCTAAACAACCTTTTCATAAATCTAAGCAAACTTTTCATAAATCTAAGCAAACTTTTCATAAATCCAAGCAAACTTTTCGTAAATCCAAGCAAACTTTTCGTAAATCCAAACAACCTTTTCGTAGGCGTCCTCGGATTGGCCCGGGGGATCGAATTGATTATAGAAACATGAGTTTAATTAATCGATTTATTAGTGAACAAGGAAAAATATTATCGAGACGAATAAATAGATTAACCTTGAAACAACAACGATTAATTACTCTTGCTATAAAACAGGCTCGTATTTTATCTTTCTTACCATTTCGTAACTATGAGAATGAGAAGCAATTTCAAGCCCAGTCAATTTCAATAATTACTGGTCCTAGACCCAGAAAGAATAGACATATTCCTCAATTAACGCAAAAGTTCAATTCCAATCGAAACTTAAGAAACTCCAACCAGAATTTAAGAAACAACAATCGGAACTTAAGTTCCGATTGTTGATGTTTTATTCGAAAGGGCCAGACCTATATAAAGAAAGTAATCCAGTTTTGATTCTTGTGTTTGTTATAAGAAAGAAAAATGGGGAAGAATAAATAGTTTTTTTATTTATTGCAACATGCTCGTTGATTCCTACCACTTAATCTTAATTTATTGTATCTTCCCGGAGTTCCCTCTCCGGGAATTCGGTTTTAATTATTCCTGTATATTACTTTTTTATCCATTTAATTGAGGATCTTTATTTTATTGGAAATCGTGTAAAGATTATTTGGATTTGATACAGCTACTTGTGCAAGCATTTTACGATTAAGAATCAATTCCTTCTTGTACAGATTGTGTATTAATTTACTATAACTATCGAATACTTTATATATCCGCGTTGCTGCGTTTATCCGAGTGATCCACAAACGACGAAAATCCCTCTTTTGCCTGCCTCTATCTCGATGAGAGGAAACAAAAGCTCTTCTTACTTGTTGAGTAATCATTCGATTAAGTCTTAAATGAGCCCCTCTAAAGTTTGAGGCAAATGAACGCATTTTTGTTCGTCGTCTCCGAGCTATATATCCTCGCGGAACTCTGGTCATTGAATCAAATTAACCTTAATGAATAACTAATGATTTCTCTTCTTTTAGCCATCCTTTTTCCCATTAATAACAAAACGAATTATTCCGATATATAAAATATTAATTCCAATGGCTTTTGCTACTGTAACCTTCCCAACCACGATTTTTTATTCTATTCTCTTCAGTTATTTCGCATAGAAATAACAAATTCTAACGATACTCAAAAAAATAGTGGGTTCCATCGTTTCTATGGTTCCCTTTTAAACGGTGAGGCCCTCTCTATACACCGGAGCCCTTTCTTTCATTTCATCAAAAGGTATTGTGAACTTGTATAGTTCACATTCTTTGGCTCTACCTATCCATTATAGAGTAAATAGCTCTTTTCACAATAAGAGTTATCCATACAGTGACGGCATTTAATTATGAAAGTTGGCTAAGTAGCTGACCCTGTTAGTCCGTTCTTTTAAGATAAAGGAGCATAAGCCTTTTTCTTTTTATTACTATTTCCTCCGCTTAATGGATAACCATTTTCTACCAATGGGGGAATTGCTTCTTAATTTCCAATTTAGATGATTGGATTTGCACCAAAGGAAACCAGAAATTCCATATACCATAGAAATCTAGGATAGAGAAGCTCTATCCTATTCATTGGTACCGATCATGGATACTTCAAAAATTGTCTTATTTGTTTGAACTCATGATCTGAACGAGTCGCACATACACCCTAGCACATGTTCCTCGACGCTGAGGACATCCCTTAAGCGCGGGCGATTTTCTAGCATTTCGTATTGGCTGTCTTGCGTTTCTAATAAGTTGTTTAACCGTTGGCATGTCGTATGTATATAGAAAAAAAAAAAGGATTGGTTTAGATCGATCTTAACCTGATGATTGATCATCATGAAGTATTTCTATTTTCTATTAAATCGCAGAAAACCTGAATTTAGGTTTGAAATAAATTTACAAGAAATCCGGCCACTACCAATCCTTAAACATTTCTGGAAACCACACTGGATCAGTATCGCAGTGCTCGTCAATCATTTCATCCCCTACAATATCGACAAGTCCATAAGCTTTGGCTTCGTCTGCTGACATAAAAACATCCCTTTCCATGTCTTCGGATACAACCCAAAAAGGCTTGCCTGTTCTTAGGGCATAAACCCTTGTGATCATTTCGCGAACTTTGTGTAACTCTTCCACTTCTAGTAAAAATTCTGGTGTCCTTGCCCGATAATAAGCACTAGCAGGTTGGTGAAGCATAATCCTCGCGTGAGGGAATGCTATACGCTTGGTGGGTTCGCCTCCAAGCAGAATGAAGGATGCCATGGACGCAGCCATTCCGAGGCATATTGTATATATATCTGGTGTCACCGTTTGCATCGTATCAAAAATCGCCATTCCTGAGATTAGCCACCCGCCTGGGGAGTTTATAAACAAAAAAATATCGCTAATTCCATCTTCTATACTGAGATATACCATGAGACCTGTAATATGATTCGTGACCTCGCAACGAATCTCTTGACCTAAAAAAAGTGTCCTTTCTCGATACATAACATTGTATAAGTCAACCCAAGTCGCTTCTTCATCTCCGGGAATCCGGTAAGGTACTTTTGGAACACCAATGGGCATATTAGATTAATATTATTAAATTTAAGTAAGAAAACTACACTTTAATATGGAAACGTAAGAATGGAAGAGAAAGAAAGAATCCGCAGTTTATTGTCTTCATTTTTTTTTTCTTATTCTATATGAATACTATAGATTCTATTAATACGTAGATTGAAATAATACATATAAGGAAGGTAAGACAGATTGAATAAAGAAAAAGGAATCGGTGATTGGAATGATAAACAAAGAGGGATAGGGATCTATTCTTCGTTTTTTCCAAATAGGCCAAGCTACCCATTGCATATTGGCACTTATCGAGTATAGAATAGATCTGCTTCTCTTTCTTCTTACGAACAGAATTGGCTTCTTATTTTTAATGGAATGAAATAAATATTCACGCTTTCTGACACAGAATCCCCTAGAGGGGTTAGGTACATAGGATATAGATAGTCTTTTCCAATGCGATAAAATAAAGGGACATCGTGTCTATTTTTCTTTGCTAAAGGGGTATTTCCATGGGTTTGCCTTGGTATCGTGTTCATACTGTTGTATTGAATGATCCGGGTCGATTGCTTTCGGTGCATATAATGCACACAGCTTTAGTTTCTGGTTGGGCCGGCTCGATGGCTTTATATGAATTAGCGGTTTTTGATCCCTCTGATCCTGTTCTGGATCCAATGTGGAGACAAGGTATGTTCGTAATTCCCTTCATGACTCGTTTAGGAATAACCAATTCGTGGGGTGGTTGGAGTATTTCAGGAGGAACTGTAACGAATCCGGGTATTTGGAGTTATGAAGGTGTGGCAGGTGCGCATATTGTGTTTTCTGGCTTGTGTTTCTTGGCAGCTATCTGGCATTGGGTATATTGGGACCTAGAAATATTCTGTGATGAGCGGACAGGAAAACCCTCTTTGGATTTGCCCAAGATCTTTGGAATTCATTTATTTCTTGCAGGGGTGGCTTGCTTTGGCTTTGGCGCATTTCATGTAACGGGTTTGTATGGTCCTGGGATATGGGTATCCGATCCTTATGGACTAACTGGAAAAGTACAAGCTGTAAATCCAGCGTGGGGTGTAGAAGGTTTTGATCCTTTTGTTCCGGGGGGAATAGCTTCTCATCATATTGCTGCGGGTACATTGGGCATATTAGCGGGCCTATTCCATCTTAGTGTCCGTCCGCCTCAACGTCTATACAAAGGATTACGTATGGGCAATATTGAAACTGTACTTTCCAGTAGTATCGCTGCTGTTTTTTTTGCAGCTTTCGTAGTTGCCGGAACTATGTGGTATGGGTCAGCAACTACCCCAATCGAATTATTTGGGCCTACTCGTTATCAGTGGGATCAGGGATACTTTCAGCAAGAAATATATCGAAGAGTTAGCGATGGGTTAGCCGAAAATCTTAGTTTATCAGAAGCTTGGTCTAAAATTCCCGAAAAATTAGCCTTTTATGATTATATTGGTAATAATCCGGCAAAGGGGGGATTATTCAGAGCAGGCTCAATGGACAACGGGGATGGAATAGCTGTTGGATGGTTAGGACATCCCGTCTTTAGAGATAAAGAAGGACGCGAGCTTTTTGTACGCCGTATGCCTACTTTTTTTGAAACATTTCCGGTTGTTTTGGTAGATGAAGAGGGAATTGTGAGAGCGGACGTTCCTTTTAGAAGAGCAGAATCCAAATATAGTGTTGAACAAGTAGGTGTAACGGTGGAGTTCTATGGTGGCGAACTTAATGGAGTAAGTTATTCTGATCCTGCTACTGTAAAAAAATATGCGAGGCGTTCCCAATTAGGGGAAATTTTTGAATTAGATCGGGCTACTTTGAAATCGGATGGTGTTTTTCGCAGCAGTCCAAGGGGTTGGTTCACTTTTGGTCATGCTACCTTTGCTTTGCTCTTCTTTTTCGGACACATTTGGCATGGCGCTAGAACCTTGTTCCGAGATGTTTTTGCTGGTATTGATCCAGACTTGGATGCTCAAGTGGAATTTGGAACATTCCAAAAAGTTGGAGATCCAACTACAAGGAGACAAGCAGTCTGATACCACATTGCTATGGTATCTTTCATCTCTCTTTTTTGATTTGACATGGGAAACATCTCCCATCCTTTCTTTGACTCTTTTTCTTTCTTTATCTTTATATGGGAAAAGATCCCAAATGACAAATGAATAGGTGTGGAAGTTATAATTGTAAATAAACCACGATCGAATCTATGGAAGCATTGGTTTATACGTTCCTTTTAGTTTCGACTTTAGGGATAATTTTTTTCGCTATCTTCTTCCGAGAACCACCTAAGGTTCCGACTAAAAAAATGAAATAATTTCATTGAAGTAAGAAGTCTCCCAGATGGGGAGACTTCTTACTTCAATTAGTCCCCGTGTTCTTCGAATGGATCTCTTAATTGTTGAGAGGGTTGCCCAAACGCGGTATATAAGGCATACCCAGTAAAGCTTACAAGTAAACCAGATATGGAGATGGCGACTAAAGTTGCTGTTTCCATTTTTATAGAATTTCAAGATTACAATGGATCTACGAAAAGATCTTGTATTTACAACTACAACGGAATAGTATACAAAGTCAACACCAATGATTAAATAGAATTTATGGCTACACAAACCGTTGAAGATAGTTCTAGACCTGGGCCAAGACGAACTCGCGTAGGTAGTTTATTGAAACCCTTGAATTCGGAATATGGGAAAGTAGCTCCGGGTTGGGGGACTACTCCTTTTATGGGGGTCGCAATGGCTTTATTCGCGATATTCCTATCTATCATTTTAGAAATTTATAATTCTTCTGTTTTACTGGACGGAATTTTAATGAATTAGGTTTCTACTAACTAAAACTACGAAGTCATTGTTTTTCCATCCAAAAAAGCCTTTCTACTTTAAGCTATACATTTCTAGACATTCTGGTAGTTCGACCGTGGAATTTTTTTGTTTTGGTATCTCTGGAATATGAGTGTGTGACTTGTTAGAATGGATCCTATTGATAATACATAGAAAGGGCCTGTTATCTCTATCAAGATGATTCTAATTCGTCGGATATTTTTTATTCTAGTATCTGGAACACGAAATAGATAGAGTGGATCAAGAAAAAAAATGGAACTATGATTCATACTCACTATTCAGACCTCGCAACCAGACTGAAAAAAATTCAAGTAGTTTTTAATAAAAAAAGAAATTTTCTTCCTTCCAATTTTGTTTGCCCAAAAGACAACTTTTTTTTCTCTCGATTTTGTCGAGTTATTACACGGATTCAATAAATGATCATCAAGCGGTTCTTATTCGAAGAACCCTTGCCTTTTGGTTAGCTTGAGACTCAATCATCGTGGCTCTAGTATGAATCTAAGGTTTTAATTGAACTGATTCATAGGATCGCAACAAGATAATTTCTATCAGAAAACTACTAGAATTTTTGCTTTATTTATTTACTAGTAAAACAAGAGTAAATCTGCATTACGCAAAAAAAAAAAAAAAGAAATCCAAAATAGGGAAGAGAAAAGTCAAGAAGCCTCTAATGACCAACATAAGGGAAAGAAAGAAAGACAGATGAGCCAACTTGAGATTTTTTGGCATTATCATCACAAAGAATAAGTTCTGGATTTTTCTTATTTCATATCTTCAAGGCAAATCGACCCAATCCAGTGGCTGATGAAGTTTTGAACCTTTTTTTTTTCTAATATCCGTTGAAAATTTGTGTGTTTCTGCTTGAGCCGTACGAGATGAAATTTTCATATACGGTTCTCGGAGGGGGACTCGGGTTAGTTACCTATCTCAATAAAGTATATGATTGGTTTGAGGAACGTCTTGAGATTCAGGCAATTGCGGATGATATAACTAGTAAATATGTTCCTCCTCATGTCAACATATTTTATTGTTTAGGGGGAATTACACTTACTTGTTTTCTAGTACAAGTCGCTACCGGTTTTGCTATGACTTTTTACTACCGCCCAACCGTTACAGAGGCTTTTTCCTCGGTTCAATACATAATGACCGAGGCCAACTTTGGTTGGTTAATCCGATCAGTTCATCGATGGTCAGCAAGTATGATGGTTCTAATGATGATCCTGCACGTATTTCGTGTGTATCTCACAGGTGGATTTAAAAAACCCCGCGAATTAACTTGGGTGACAGGTGTGGTTTTGGGTGTATTGACTGCATCGTTTGGTGTAACTGGTTATTCTTTGCCTTGGGATCAAATTGGTTATTGGGCAGTCAAAATTGTGACAGGTGTACCTGAAGCGATTCCGGTAATAGGATCGCCTTTAGTGGAGTTATTACGTGGAAGTGCTAGTGTGGGCCAATCCACTTTGACTCGTTTTTATAGTTTACATACCTTTGTACTGCCTCTGCTTACTGCCGTATTTATGTTAATGCACTTTCCAATGATACGTAAGCAAGGTATTTCGGGTCCTTTATAGGGAAGCCATATCATAGAGAAAGATAATTCTAATTTTCATATATCATATCGGGTAGGTTGTGGTATTTCATTGCTACAAACATGGGTTATTGTAAAATAAGACATGTCATTTGGATACTTTTCTTCAACTCCGAAGTATTTTGATACAAATAGTTGAAGTTCATTTTATGAAAGAAAATAAGGCGGATTATGGGAGTGTGTGACTTGAATTATTGATTTGGCCATGCAGATAAAGAATTGGATCTGCCACATTAGAATTCACAACCAAAGGTGTCTCCGCATCCAATCAACACGTAAGTCCCCTATCTAGGAAGGATAGGCTGGTTCACTTGAGGAGAATATTTTCTATGATCATACCCCAACCATGTCATCCATGAACAGGCTCCGTAAGATCCCATAGAGTAGAAATAGAATAAGTCATGTGACATGATCCAATTCTCTATTTATTACACTTACTTTTTTTATTATAGTATGGAAATGCATTCATTTTCTTTGCATCGATTGCGATCCGCAATACTATCGGAGTAAAAGAAGGTATCTAAAGAAGAACGTAGGCTAGACTTTTTGATTTTTTATTAGTAACAAGTAAATACTTTGTTTGGACGTAAGAAACTTGCGATATTGAGGGGATAAACACCAACTAATCAAGAGACATGAGACAATCCACAAAGCAATTGATCATGATCAAATTTGCAAGCCAACTTGGATATTGAGCATTTACCCATAAGAATAAGATTCTTTTCAATAAAATAAGTAGTTGTAGGTGCAACTTCGGAAAAGAGAATCTGATAAAGCTTTTCTTACCTAGAGTCATTGAGTCATTATATACCTTATTCTATTATGGATCTTCCACGGTCTTTTTTCTTTCATTCTTGCTCGAGCCGGATGATGAAAAATTCTCATGTCCGGTTCCTTTGGGGGATGGATCCTAAAGAATTCACCTATCCCAATAACAAAGAAACCTGACTTAAATGATCCTGTATTAAGAGCAAAATTAGCTAAAGGGATGGGACATAATTATTACGGGGAACCCGCCTGGCCCAACGATCTTTTATATATTTTTCCAGTAGTAATTCTAGGTACTATTGCATGTAATGTAGGTTTAGCGGTTCTCGAGCCGTCAATGATTGGTGAACCGGCGGATCCGTTTGCAACTCCTCTGGAAATATTACCCGAGTGGTACTTCTTTCCCGTCTTTCAAATACTCCGTACAGTACCCAATAAGTTATTGGGCGTTCTCTTAATGGTTTCTGTGCCAACGGGCTTATTGACAGTACCCTTTCTAGAGAATGTCAATAAATTCCAAAATCCATTTCGTCGCCCAGTAGCTACGACCGTTTTTTTAATCGGTACTGCAGTAGCTCTTTGGTTAGGTATTGGAGCAACATTACCCATTGAAAAATCCTTAACTTTAGGTCTTTTTTAGGGATTTTTCAGGTTGATTCATTCAACCGTGAAGTACCGTGCATAGGTATCTAGGAAATAGTTACTTCCAAGTGAATCTTCCCTAGATACCTAAAATCCATTTTATTATGATCCATTTCGCGAAAATATAGATTGTGCCAAAGATGCAAAATTGTTTTCTTTTTTCTTTTTATTCTAACTCGAAAAAGAAGAAGAGGAAAAAATTGCAATGGATTTAAAACGAGAACTTATTCTTAGGTAAATCGATTGGGAGATGCTTCTCTAGAGTGTCCCATATCTGTTTTCCATCTTCCATACGAAAACTGTCAATTCTCATAAGATCTTCTTCAGTCTTACTCAAAAGGTCCAATAGTGTATGTATATTGGCCCTTTTGAGACAATTATACGTTCTAGAAGGCAATTCTAATTGATCAATAAAAATACAATTCAATGGAATTCCTTTTTTGTTTTTCTTTAGATTAGTTAATCTTTTTTGAAAGGTTAAAAGGGGTGGAGTAAACCTGTTTTTATTTTCTTCGAAACTAGTGCCCTCTTCCTCCGCGTGTAGAAAAGGAAGAAATAAATCAATCAAATTACGAGAAGCCTCATAAAGCGCTTCCTTAGGGGTTAAACTTCCATTCGTCCATATTTCTAGAAAAAGTATCTCGTGTTTTTCATTTCCATTCCCACAAGAAAAAATACTATAATTCACATTTCGAACAGGCATGGATACAGCATCTATGGGATAACTTCCATCTTGAGAGTTCTTTCTGAGTTCCGTGTGATATCCGCGATCTCTCTTGATCTGTAACTCAATACAGAAATCAATGGGCTCTGTCAAGTTAGCTATAGGTTGTGCCGTATCAACGATCTCTACGGAAGGTGGTAAGATGATATCTTGAGCAGTTATGTATCTAGGACCTTTGACGCAAATTGATGCGTCTCTAACTCCATAGAGATTACTTCTCAATACAATTTCTTTCAAATTTAGTAAAATTTCTTGTACGGATTCTTCAATACCAGCTATTGTAGAATATTCGTGTGGCACGCTCCCAAATTTTGCACGTGTGATACATGTTCCTTCTATTTCTCCAAGTAAAGCTCTTCGCAAGGCAATACCGACGGTATCCGCTTGACCTTTTCTAAGCGGGGACAAAATGAAACGACCATAATAAAGACGCTTACTATCTACTCTTGATTCAACACACTTCCACTGTAGTGTTTGAGTGGATCCTGCTACCTCCTCTCGAACCATAATAGACTAGTATTATTATTTGATCATTGAATCGTTTATTTCTCTTGAAAGCGTTTTAATTCTTTTACAGACGTCTTTTTTTAGGAGGTCGACATCCATTATGCGGCATAGGTGTTACATCGCGTATACAACTTAATCGTACACCACTTTTAGCAATGGCTCGTAATGCGGCATCTCTTCCACTACCAGCACCCTTTACCATAACTTCTGCTCGTTGCAAACCCACTGTACGAATAGCATCTACTGCTGTTCTTTGACCAGCATAGGGTGATGCTTTTCTTGAGCTTTTGAATCCACAAGTACCCGCGGAGGACCAGAAAACCACCCGACCTTGCGGGTCTGTAACAGTTATAATGGTATTGTTGAAACTAGCTTGAACATGAATAACTCCTTTTGTTATTCTACGTGCACTTTTCCGTAAACTAAAACGCGCATTCCTACGCAAACCAATACGCACTCTCCTACGTGAACCAATTTTTGGTATAGCTTTTGTCATATTTTATTATCTCATAAATATGAGTTAGAAATAACAAAAAGAAAAAAAGATACAAAGATATCCGTTTCAGGGTAAAATATATCCTTTACTTTAATTATTAATTATTTTATTTGGAATTTGGACGTTTCCGCGGGTACTTTTTTTACTTTTTAGAAAGTAAAGTTCTTTTTCGAAAGATTACCCCTGCCTTTGTTTATGCTTCGGATTGGAACAAATGACTCTAATTCGTCCACGCCTACGAATCAGTCGACATTTTGTACAAATTTTACGAACGGAAGCTCTTATTTTCATATTTCCTTATTCCTTTCTTAAACTATGAATCTAATCTTTGGGAAAAAATAAGTCTCTTCGCTTGAATTTTGGAACTTTGAATTTATTACCCTAGAAAAAAGAAAAACCTAATCCTTTGAATCTTTGGTATCCTTCAAATCTTCGGTATCCTTCGAGTCTTCGGTACGCTTCGAATCCTTATGGGGAAGTCTATAAATTATACGTCCTTTGCTTGAATCATAACGACTTACTTCAATTTTGACCCTATCCCCCATCAGTATTCGTATAGAACTAGACCGGATCTTTCCTGAAATATAGCCCAGGATGATGGTGTCATTCTCTAGGCGAACGCGGAACATTCCGTTGGGTAGGGCTTCCGTAACTAAACCTTCGAAAGTGACTTTTGCTTCTCTCGGGTTTTTTTTTTCTCTGCTATTTTTTTTTTCTGTCATATTTTTTTTCTCCTATTTTTCTATTTTGATTTTTAAATAAAAAAAAACGTTGTATTTTTATTTGAAAAATAGGAAGTTCGAGATAGAATTCGAGTACTATAGGAGGGGCGATTACCATATATAACATAAGACTTCTCCCCCAATTCTGTTTAGTCGAGCTTCTCGATCTGTCATTATACCTCGAGAAGTAGAAAGAATAGCAATTCCCATTCCGCCCAAAACTTTAGGAATTCCTTGATAGTTGGCATAAATTCGTAAGCCGGGTCGGCTGATACGCTTTAAAAAGGTTCTAGTTCTATATATTCCTTTTCTAGTCTTTCTCTTTTGATGTCGCAAAGTTGAAACCAAGAAATATCTGTTACTTTCCTGATGTTTCCGAACACTTTCAATAAAACCCTCTCGTAGAAGTATTTTAACAATGTTTTCGGTAATATTTGTAGATACTACTCGAACTGTTCCTTTTTTATTCATGTCCGCGTTTCTTATAGAGGTTAGTAAATCAGCAATAGTGTCCTTGCCCATAAGACTCTAATTCTAGGTTCCTCCTAATTTTTCTATAATCAACATGTTTTCTTTTTTTTTCTTTTACTTTTGGATTTTAAAGCATATACGTGAGACATAATCTACTAATTTTTTCTTTGATCTATATCTCGCCTACTAGTATTTATAATACTTCAGGAGCTAATGAAACTATTTTAGTAAAATTCAATTCTCTCAATTCCTCGGCGATCGCGCCAAAAACTCGAGTTCCTTTTGGATTTCCTTTTTGATCAATGATAACCGCTGCATTGTCATCATAGCGTATTATTATACCGTCTTCGCATTTGAACTCTTTACATGTACGTACAATTACAGCTCGAATTACTTCGGATCTTTCTAGAGGCATTTGGGGCACTGCGTCTTTGATTACAGCAACAATAACATCACCAATACGAGCATATCGCTGATTACTAGCAGCTCCTATGACTCGAATACACATCAATTTTCGAGCTCCACTGTTATCTGCTACATTTAAAAGGGTCTGAGGTTGAATCATATTATTTTGATTTCAATTTGTTATTTCTATGCAAAAGGATGAAAGAAATATTGTCTTTCCAGAAAAAAACCTGGTTTTTTTTATCTTCAATACTCCTTTTTTGGGATGCTATATCTCTAATCGAAGAAATTGACTTCGTATGGGCATTTTACTGGCAGCTATGGAGATAGCTGCTCTAGCTACAGTTTCAGATACTCCGCCCATTTCATAAAGTATTCGACCTGGTTTAACAACGGCTACCCAATATTCGGGGGATCCCTTTCCTGAGCCCATACGTGTTTCCGTGGGTCTTAGTGTAACCGGTTTGTCGGGAAATATACGTACCCATATTTTTCCACCACGACGTGCATATCGTGTCATTGCTCTTCGTCCTGCTTCTATCTGTCTCGACGTGATCCAAGCGGGTTCAAGTGCTTGCAGAGCATATCTACCAAAACAAATACGATTGCCTCGGCAGGATTTTCCCTTCATTCTTCCTCTATGTTGTTTACGAAATCTGGTTCTTTTGGGGTTATAGTCGATGGTTCTTTCTTAGTTCCATCTCTACTGCAAAACTGGACATGAGAGTTTCTTCTCATCCAGCTCCTCGCGAATGAAATGAGAAAGCGTGCAAATTTCTCTAATTCCATAATATTTTGGAATATTATGGATAGATGCACATTAATAGATAATAGAAAAAGTTAGGGTTTTTTTAATATTGAATATTGAATTTGTTAAAATAGAAAAATATATAGTCAAGAAAGAAGATCTAGAATATATCTAGATGTGTGTGTCTATTTATCTATATTCTATATTTATAGATAATGTAATCTTTCTTAAAAAAAAATCTCCTTATTTCGACTCTTATTGAATCGCGGGAAAGTATTCTAATTCAATAAAGATTTCGCGGGCGAATATTTACTCTTTCCTGTCTTATTTGTTAATTTATAACCTTACCAAATAAGGCAATTTTTTTGGTTTGTTCCGCCATCCCACCCAATGAAGTCTTAGGATTCTTTTCAATAAAATCCTATGCAGTCATAGGTTCTGTCGTTCCCACTACTTCTCCTTTAATGGTTAGGTCTGAATCCCACAATGGAGCTTTCCAAAAATTTCTTTCCGAGTCAATTTTCTCAGTTTTATTAACCCGGGCCGCTCTTTATTTTATTATTGCTTAAAATTTCTATTTTTTGTTTCAAGTTACGATTTCGAATTCTCTGTTATTTTTATTATATTGATGCTTTATCACATTGCCTTTTATGATGTAACTCATAGACCATACATATTGGAATCCTATATCTTTCTTATTCTTCTTCCTTCTTTCTATCATCCCTCCTTTTATCCACATCCCTTTAGTTTTGCTTCACAACCTAGAATCCGTTTTCTTTTTTAGAGAAAAAATTGCAGTTGCTACAACTATATGATAGATCTACTCATTTATGATAGATGTATTTATTCATATAGTGACTGTTTCTTAGTTAGGATCTCGACAATACGAAGCAATAGGTTGGTTATTAGTTAATTTTCTATAATTACTAAGTTTTTTCTTTTTCTATTTATAGTAGGGTTCAGTCAATTTTTTTTGAATCTCCATTTTTGACTCTAAAGAAAAAACTAACGAGTCACACACTAAGCATAGCAATTATATTAAAAGATTTATCAATTTTCATTAAATCTTATAGAAAGAGGTAGAATTGCTTCTTTTTTTTTCAGGGATTTCAGGAAAAATAAGGCTCTTGTCATTTTTTATTCTATCACTGAACAGAATGGGAAGACAAGGCTAGTTATTCTTCGTCTACGAATATCCAAATTTTTACACCTAATACTCCATAGATAGTTCGAATTGGATAGCAGCAATAATCAATTTTAGCGCGAATTGTTTGGAGGGGAAGTCTACCCTTTTTGATGCATTCGGCACGTGCAATTTCTTTCCCTGCGAGACGACCTGCAATTTTTACTTTTACCCCCCTTATATCTGCTTTTTTAGTTAATTCAATGGCTTTTTTCATTGCCTTTCGGAATGAAACTCTATTTTTTAATTGGAAAGCTATATATTCTGCAAGAATGTTAGGTTGTCTATAAGGTTCTTTAACTTTTTCAATAGCAATATTAAGTCTCTGGTTTACAGAATTAACTTCCTTTTGTAGATCTTTCTCTAATTCTTCGATTGCTCCTTTTTTCTTTAATAAGTTGGGGAATCCAATATGGATTATGACGTGGATCGTATCGATTTCTTTTTGAATTTCTATACGTGTAATTACTTCAGAACTTGAGCCTGAGTCCATTTTTCTATTATGTGTAATTACTTCGGAACTTGAGTCTGATTCTATTTTTCTATTCGAGCCTTTTTTCCTATTCTTTTGTATATAGTTCTTGATACAATTCCGTATTTTTTTATCTTCCTGTAGACCTTCAGAATAATTTTTTGGTTGTGCGAACCAAAAGGAATGGTGATTTTGGGTTGTACCAAGTCTGAAACCGAGTGGATTTATTTTTTGTCCCATATTTTTCTATTCTATTTTTTTTTTACTGGGAATCGAAATCTAAGATGGATCTAAAGATTATTTAGATTTCTTTACTATATTTAGTACAATTGTTATATGACACATGGTTTTTTTTATGGGACAACTACGTCCTCGAGCTCGAGGTCTTAATTTTTTCATGATAGTACTCCTACTGACTTCGGCTTTAGTGATGAATAAATTCGCTTTGTCGAAATCCCTATAATGAGTAGCATTTGCTGCTGCCGAATAAACCAACTTTAGGATGGGATAAGATGCTCGATAAGGCATGAGGTTCAGTATCATAACAGTTTCCTCGTAGTAACGCCAGCGAATCTCATCAAGAACTCTTTGTGCTTTGAAAACAGACATATGGATGCGTTTTTGTGCTTTGAAAACCCGTTCGAACTTAAGTAGACGATCGGTTGGAACTTTCCTTGCGAGTTTCCTTAGCCCACTCTTCTTCTTCTTTATCCTAGGGGTATACTTTACCAGTTTGAAACTTGTCATAAATAAGGTTATTCCCCGGGTTATTCCCCGCCTACCTTTGTTTTTTTTTTATTTTGAATCTTTCTATTCTGAATTCAGTTAACGACGAGATTTAGTATCTTTTCTTGCACTTTCATAACTCGTGAAATGCCGAGTAGGCACGAATTCCCCCAATTTGCGACCTACCATAGGATTTGTTATGTAAATAGGTATATGTTCCTTTCCATTATGAATCGCGATTGTATGGCCAACCATTGCGGGTAGAATGCTAGATGCCCGGGACCACGTTACTATTGTTTCTTTCTCCTCCTTCATATTGACCTTTTCGATTTTTGCCAATAAATGATGAGCTACAAAAGGATTCGTTTTTTTTCGTGTCACAGCTGATTACTCCTTTTTTCCATTTTAAAGAGTGGCATTCTATGTCCAATATCTCGATCGAAGTATGGAGGTCAGAATAAATAGAATAATGATGAATGGAAAAAAGAGAAAAATCCTTTAGCTGGATAAGGGGCGGATGTAGCCAAGTGGATCAAGGCAGTGGATTGTGAATCCACCATGCGCGGGTTCAATTCCCGTCGTTCGCCCATCGCATTATTGCAAATTCCAAAAATGCAATTTTCCATATTCCTAGTTACGTATTTACTTACGGCGACGAAGTATAAAACTATCACTATATTTTTTCCTTTTCCTAGTTCTTCTTCCAAGCGCAGGATAACCCCAAGGGGTTGTGGGTTTTTTTCTACCAATGGGGGCTTTCCCTTCACCGCCCCCATGGGGGTGGTCCACAGGGTTCATAACTACCCCTCTTACTACGGGGCGTTTACCTAGCCAACACTTAGATCCGGCTCTACCCAAACTTTTTTGGTTCACCCCAACATTACCCACTTGTCCGACTGTTGCTAAGCAATTTTGGGATACCAAACGGACCTCCCCAGATGGTAATCTTAAAGTGGCCGATTTACCCTCTTTTGCAATCAGTTTCGCTACAGCACCTGCTGCTCTAGCTAATTGCCCACCCCTTCCACGTGTGATTTCTATGTTATGTATGGCCGTGCCTAAGGGCATATCGGTTGAAGTAGATTCTTCTTTTCTCTCAAAAAACCCCTTCCCAAACTGTACAAGCTTCTTCCAAAGCATACAGCTTTCTAGATGTATATGACGATCTCTAGACAGATGGATCTTATATGAATCGTATGATGAAGTACCACATGAGTGGATATATAGGAAAGGAATCCAAATCTGCCGAATCGCTCATGTTATGATCTTCTACATCCTAGGTCTCCGCGTTCCGTCATCTGGCTTATGTTCTTCATGTAGCATTCAGATCGAATGACTCTATGAAATTACGTCGATACTTCCACATATTATGGGTAACGTAGGAGACATCCCTATTTTCCCCGGGGGGTCTTAATTACCACTGCTTAGCTTTCAATTCGCCTCTGACCATCAAATTAAATGTGAATAACCCGTCCTCCTCTCTTTGAAACAAGGGGCGCTTCCGGTTCTGTGCGTGCTTCAAACAATTTTGTCTTCTCCATATTACCATATCTCTAGAGTCAATAATTTTCTATGAGGAACTACTGAACTCAATCACTTGCTGCCGTTACTCAACAGTTTTCTGTTGAGGTCTATCCCGTAGAGGTAGTCAAATTGGATCAGTGATCGATTTCTAGGTTTCGTCGTAAACCTAATTGGTTACTTCCAATTACGTAAATCAATAGTTCAAACCGCACTCAAAGGTAGGGCATTTCCCATTGATATAGGAACTTTTGTACCAGAAACAATAGTATCTCCAATTATAGCCCCTCTGGGATGTAAAATATATCTCTTCTCACCATCCCCATAGTGTATGAGACAAATGTATGCATTTCGATTAGGGTCGTATTCTATGGTTACGATTCTACCAGATATGTCTTTTTGATTCCGTCGAAAATCGATTTTACGGTATAGGCGCTTATGACCTCCCCCTCTATGCCTTGCGGTAATGATTCCTCTGGAATTACGACCTTTACCACAACGGTGCCGTCCATGGATCAAATTATTTCGTGGATTGGATTTCACTTGCCTGTCTACGGTTCCCTTGCGTGTGCTCGGGATAGGTGTTTTGTATAAATGTTTCGCCGTATTATTAAGTATTCTCCTTTAGTTTTTTTCTCTATCTAGAAGTGGAATAGAATAACCCGGTTGAAGGGTAATGATCATACGTCTGTAATGCATTGTATGTCCCAGAATAGGTCCCATTCTTCTACCCTTTCCGGGTAGTCGATGGCTATTCACAGCTACTACCTTAACACCAAAGAAGAGTTCGACCCAATGCTTTATTTCTGTCTTAGTGAATCCCGATTCGACATTAAAAGTATATTGATTCTTTCCCAATAAACGAAGACTTTTTTCTGTAAATACTGCGTATTTGATTCCATCCATAAATCGACTTTCCCTCCTATGCTCTGAGTTCCAGTATCGATAAGAATTCGAGTTCTTATTGTTCTTATGTTATGGTATGAATATACCATACCAATTCGTTATGTATGGATGATGGATGAGATTCCATGGATAGAGAGCCAGTTCCAATAGACTTATGGAACGTTCCCGTTCGCGTGCATCCAGCAGGAATTGAACCCGCAAATTTACCAATTATGAGTTGGGCGCTTTAACCATTCAGCCATGGATGCTTAACAGGGATCATCGTACATCGTAAATAACCAATTTTCATATAGAAAGACATATCATAGAAAAATGAAATCGAAAATATTCGGAGATGGCAAATATTCGGAGATGACTATGAAAACACCTCTCTGGATCCTCGAATTGAAAGAGAGATTGAGAGGGATCAAGAATCCTAATTCTCGCTATTTGGAATGGATCCAATTCTATTGAGTCTGACTCATAGTGATCATTTCTCTTTAGCAAAGAATGACCTTGGTTATCAAAGGATTGAACAACCGGGATCCATTTACTTATGATACCTAGTTGACATTGATAACAAGGATCTAATGAATTATGAGTTTAATAGATCCTCTTTAGCAGAAAGACGTATATTCCTTGCTCATTATCAGACAATCACTTATTCCCAAACCTCGTGTGGGGCTAATCGTTTTCATTTACCATCTCATGGAAAACCCTTTTCGTTCCGCTTAGCCCTATCGGGTATTTTAGTGATAGGTTCTATAGGAACTGGACGATCCTATTTGGTCAAATACCTAACGAAAAATTCCTATTTTCCTTTCATTAAGGTACGAGGGCTTCTTATTCCACAAGAACGAAAGCACCTTTTCATTCTTTCATATACTAGGGGTTTTTACTTGGAAAAGACAATGTTCCATACTAAAGGATTCGGGTCCATAACCACGAGTTCCAGTGCACTAGATCTTGTAGCACTTAGCAACGAGGCCCTATCCATTAGTATTCCACATAAGAAATCCATTATAGAAACTAATACAATTAGATTGGCTCTTCATAGACAAACTTGGGGTTTGCGAGCCAAGGTAAGACCGGCTCGGGATCATGGGACCCTTTTCTATCAGATAGGAGGGGCTCTTGTACAAAATAGACTTCTAAGTAATAACCCCATAGAATCTATCTATATAAAGATAAAGAGGCAATCGTGTCAGGAAGCGGGTTTTTCTTTGGCCAAAGGGTACTTCGAACTTGGAACGAGCATGAAGAGATTAACGAGACTTCTTTCTCTTTTGAGTTTTTATGGCGGACCGGTCGCGCAAGATCTTTGGTCTTCCCCCGGAACCGATGAAAAAAAGTGGGTCGCTTCTTATGGACTCGCTCAGAATGATTCTTCTCTATCTATAGTTCATGGCCTATTAGAAGTAGAAGGTGCTCTGGTGCAATCCTTACCGACAGAAAAAGATTGCAGTCAGGTTGATAATAATCGAGTGCCATTACTTCGTCGGTCCGAACCAAGGAATCCGTTAGAAATGTTTTGAAATGGATATTGTTCTCTCTTTGATCAGGGATTGCTATATGAAAAGAAGTGGAGTTTGAAAAAGGGAACGGAATGGTCAAACCGGAACTGCTAGAGGAACGAATTTTCAATAGCATAACTTGGGCTCCTAGAATATGGCGCCCTTGGGACAATCTATTTGATTGCAGGGTTTTGTTCCGAAGCAAAGATATCCGCGGAGGCCGGTTCGTTCGTCCTATTCTGATATTCAGGACCAAGAGGTACTGGATTCTCTTTCGGATAGGCCCTGAAAGGAGAAGAAAGGCTGAAATGCCAACGGACCTCTGTCTATTCTCTAATTCACCCGATCCGATAGTACCCGTTTTTGGAACGTCCAGTGCCAAAGTCACTGAATGGGTAAGTCACCAATCCAATCC